ATCTTTTCGTAGGCGTTTGCCCCCGATTCAATCGGGGGATCGAATTGATTATAGAAACATGAGTTTAATTAGTCGATTTATTAGTGAACAAGGAAAAATATTATCAAGACGTGTGAATAGATTGACCTTGAAACAACAACGATTAATTACTCTTGCTATAAAACAAGCTCGTATTTTATCTTTGTTACCTTTTCTCAATAATGAGAAACAATTTGAAAGAACCGAGTCGACCGCTAGAACTACTGGTTTTAAAGCCCGAAATAAATAGGCTTACTTTTTCTTCACTTGAATCATAATTACAAGAATCTAGATTTGAGTGAATCTAGATTTGAGTATCGTGTCCTAAGAAAAAAATGAATCGGAAAAAAAGAAATCTGTTTTTATTGAATTGAACGTGTTCATTCATTTTGACTACTTTAGTATATTTTCTCATACTAATTTCTACTCTACCTTCCCGGAGTTCATTCTCCGGGTAACTCCATTTAAATTATTCTGGTGGATTCTTTCCAATCTACTTCCTTTATGATTTCGTTCGAAATCATATAAAGACAATTCCTATTTGATATAGCTATTTGTGCAAGTATTTTACGGTTAAGAAGCAACTGTCTCTTGTACAGATCGTGTATTAATCTACTATAACTATAGGATACTCCCCTTTCGCGAATTACTGCGTTTATCCTAGTGATCCACAAACGACGAAAATCTCTCTTTTTCCTATCCCTATCCCGATGAGCCGAAACTAAAGCTCTTATTTTCTGTTGAGTAATAGTTCTAGTAAGCCTTGAATGAGCCCCTCGAAAGCTTGATGCAAATAAACGAATTTTTGTTCTACGTCTCCGAGCTATATATCCCCGTTTAATTCTGGTCATTGAATAAATGAAACTTTGACGAATAACTAATTGATTGCCTTTCTTTCAGTTATTCTTTTCCCCCTTCCTAGTCTATTAATAACAAAACGGATTTTTCCAATGTATAAAATCAAAATTCCAATGGCTTTGGCTACTCTAACCTTCCCGACCACGATTTTTTTTTAGGTATTTCACTGCGAAATAAGACAGAACTAAGAAATTGTATTTTCCTAGGTATCAAAAATATAGTAAATAAAAGAAATAAAAAAAGAAATAGTGGGTTCCTTCGTTTCTATGGTTACTTCTTAAACGGTGAGGTCTTCTCTATACACCGGAGCCTTTACTTTATACTTTAATTTAATATTTAATCAACTAATTGATGTTATTGGGAACTTGTATAGTTCACACGCTTTGGCTCTACCCATGAATTATCCAGTAATAGGTCTTTCACAATCAGATCTACCTATACAGTAACGGTATTTAATTATGAAAGTTTGCTGGGTAGCTGACCCTCTTAGTCCGTTCTTGCCAGATTGGGAGCCTACCTAATCTTTATGTTTTATGCTTTTTAAATAAGATTTCCTCCGCTTAATGGATAACCATTTGTTACCAATGGAGAATTTCTTATCATCTTAAATTCAGGTGATTGGATTTACACCAACGGAAACCATAAACTTCATACACAATAGAGGGATATGGTAGAGTTTTTTTTTTATAATGGATGGAGTTCCTTTTTCCATCCTATCCCATTCACCGGTACTGATCGTTGATACTGTAAAAGTAGTTTTCTTGCTTTTTTGTGCCAGCTCATGATCTAAACGAGTCGCACATACACCCTAGTACATGTTCCTCGACGCTGAGGGCACCCCCGAAGAGCGGGGGATTTCGTGACATTTCTGATTGGCTGTCTTGTATTTCTAATAAGTTGTTTAATAGTTGGCATGTTGAATCGTATACATAATATGATGGGTTGGTTTAGATTGATCCTAACCGAATGATGGTGAATTACTTCTATTTAATAGAATATTCAATTCGAAGATAAAATCTCAAATCACAGATTTGCGTGAAATCCATGTTCTTTTCCTTGAACCGCTACAAAATCAACAATTCCATAAGCTTGGGCTTCTGTTGCTGACATAAAAATATCTCTTTCCATATCTTCGTGTATAACCCACACGGGTTGGCCCGTTTTTTCTGCATAAACCCTTGTGAGGGTTTCACGCAGTTTCGCCATTTCTATCGCTTCCAGGACAAATTCGCCTACTTGTGCCATATAAAAACCACTATAAGGTTCATGTATCATTACCCTGATGATATAACAAAATAAAAGCTTCCCCTATCTCGCATGATAAAGCAAAGAGAAAAGAAAGATAAAGAATAGAAAAAAGATAGAATTGAACAACCGTACAGGCATCTTTTGTGCATACGGCTCTACAAGAAAATTGACCCCCATTGAAGAAAGAGAAAAATAGAATCTATCAGACTCAGATGGGTAAATAATCAAATTGCCATCCTTCCTTTCGGAGGAATTCAAAAATACTATGATGGCTCCGTTGCTTTATATGTTTATTTTTTCTTTTTTTTGTCTGTGATTCAGCAATCCCAAAGTTTCTTTTTAATCCGATCAAATAAGGAAAAATTATTTTTTTTTC